AAGATTTAGTTACGATTCGAACTAGACTTTTCTATCTTTATCCATGGATCCTTTACTTATACTTAAAAAATTGGAAGTATTGATCCAATTCAAAAACAAAAAACAAAATTATGTTTCGCAATTTCATAATCCAAATTGTCAATTTCGAATTGACTCTTGGATACAAATCACGAGAACGGATATTTTTCTCCGAATCTTTTATTTAAATTTGAGAGTGAAAGGATTAAAATTGAATCCTTTTAAGAAATAAAGTTTTTGATTGAAATATCAATTAAACTGAAGGACCCCTTAACTATTAAGGGGATTAATTGAACGAATCACACTTTTACCACTAAACTATACCCGCTACAATGCGATTATTGTATAAAAAGGGCCCTTTGTCGAACAAGAGAATCAGATGTAATCAAGATAGGACATAAATTTAAAATAATCATGAAATGAAAATTGGAAATTAGAACGTTGACGTCTTTGTCAGGAGTCCTCGTAAAGGAGGAGTTATTTCGTTTAAATAACTAAATTTAATAATTCAAAACAATTTCTTTTGTTGGACGAATTTTGACAGATATGGCTCGACAAAATAACTTTTATCCACACACCAAATACAAATTTGGATTCTTGATTCAATCAAAAGAATGGAAATAGTCCTTCTTTTTATTGTTCCTTTGAATACAATAACAAGGATTTCATTTTGTGGTTTTCAAATCAAATTCAAATAAATCGTTTTTTTATGGTATGGTTCGCACCCTTTCTACGGTTCAGCGGTATGGGTCATTAGAACAAAAAAAGGCCCGGCTGGGTACTGACCAGGCCAGGCCGTGGAAGTGGAAATAAAAAAGGCCCCGTTGAACGAAATTAAAGAGATATTCTTTTCTTTATTTTTTTCTATTTTATCTCTTTCGAATACTTTCTTTATTTTAATTTTCGAAAAATGATAGAAATGGAATTGCTGATAAAAGTTATATCTATTTATATAATAGAATACAAAAGACAATAAAAAAAAGAAATTCTATAAGCTATATTTTCTATGAGCTATATAATCAATTTACTTTCTATATTCTCTTCTATATTCTCTAGAAGAGAATATAGAAAGTAAAGATAGAAAATCAAGTAAAGACGGGCTTTTTCAAGCATTATTTTTTGTGTAATGTAACATAGTCATTTTTTTTTTTTATTTTCAATTAGGAGAGATGGCTGAGTGGATTAAAGCGTCGGATTGCTAATCCGGTGTACGAGTTCTTCGTACCGAGGGTTCGAATCCCTCTCTTTCCGTTTCGGGCGATGGCTTGGTATTTTTCAAATTTAACTTTAGCGAACACTTTTACTTTATTTTTAATAGTAACTGGGAATCAAAAAATCCTAAGAACGTTTATACGAATAAAGTAAGCAACTCCTTCCTTTTTTATTCTTCGCGTCCGGGATTACGCCCTGGATCATTAGACAGGAATCCGAAGATGAAGAGCGAAACAAAGAATATCACTACGGTGTAAACAAAGAGTTTGAGAGTAAGCATTACACAATCTCCAAATCAGGTTTTTGGGGAAAAGGAAAAAGAGAATAGATTCTCTATTTTTATACTACATATCCAATTTTGACATCAAGAAATGAAGTTCTTTTTAGAATTTGATTCTCTAAATAGAAAATCGTTTTCATAAATTAAATTCACACAATTAGAATTCTACATTTTGGTTGGCTCTAATATAAGATGGTTTCAGTGAAAAAGGGTCAAAATTGCAAATAGCAAATGGGGGATCAAAATGGATCGCGGTTCCCCAAGAATTTCATTGTTTGAATGTTTGAATTGAGGCGGGGGTTCGTTCATATTGTAAGACTCATCTGCTCTTATTTATTAATTGTTAGATAATTGTTAGAATTTTTTTTTTTCGAACTAGAATAAATCATGAATTTTTCTAGCACAATATTAAAGATCTTATCGAAAACTTACAGCAGCTTGCCAAACAAAGGCTAAGAGAAAAAATAGAACAGGTATTACTGGCATAACATCTACAATTGGATTCAAAAAAGCGTAGGCCTCGGGTAATTTAGCGAATAAAAAACTACTCGAATAAAGGGCAGAATTAAGACAGATATACATTAAACTAAAGATATTAAGCATAACAAACATTTTGTTCTTGGAGATAATTTTATTTTGATTGAGTTATTAATATCTTATTGATATAAGATAAAAATGAAGAAAAGAAAGTAAGGTAGACAAAAAAAACTTCTTGGAACCGACCCAATCAAAACAAAAATCCTTCTATTCTCGTGTGAGAATTGAAGAAATCATACTTTCATACAATATCTTAATTGAATTCTATGTAATGATCAATAAATTAAGTTGTATTTTACACCTATATGTGTCAAAATCCTAACACTAAAATCAGAACGAATTTTGGGGCTTTGGACTGGAATTGACGAACAGCCAATACCACAGGTACTCTTTATTAGTACCAAATCGAAATTGAAATGGGGCGTCGCCAAGTGGTAAGGCAACGGGTTTTGGTCCCGGTATTCGGAGGTTCGAATCCTTCCGTCCCAGACCGGGCAGAATAAAAATTTGCAATTCCCGTTTGAGCAACCCTCTTAAGTATATATTGATAAAATATACGTGTACGTCTTTTTCTTTTTTTTTTTTTTTCGAATTAAAAAAATTATTTTCTCAACCAGATCTTTTTTCACAAATTGAATCGAATTCAAATAATACGAAAATGGAACTGAATGCATTTGTGGTCCCCGCAAGCGGGGAACATCGATCACAAGAGTTTGAATTAAAAAACGTTGGATGGGCGTTTTTGCGTATGCCCCCCTCTTCCTCTTTCATTCACTTTCATCTTTAAGCGAGTTTCGTAGAAAAGTCTGACGCCCCCCCCTCGAATTGAATTTTCAAAGATCCATTCTAAATCGAAATGGGAAAGCCTCCCCATTCCTATCTTTTTAGAATCCCAATTATTCTCTTTTCATTTCGGAATTCTAAACAAGAGGGTATTCCTGGTACTGATTGAATTCGGGATTAAGTCTCTTAAGTAAGACTAGGTTAGATTAAAATAAAAAACAACAAATTAGAAAGGAAACAATGACTTAATCTGGGCCCTTTTGTCTTTGTATCTATACAAAATAGTCTAGCATTCCGTAAAATGGGATCTTTTTTTTTTTATTTATTTAGGATTCCCACAGAAAGAATTCGGGGTGGGAGTAGGTAAGAGTTAGTGAGCAATGAAAGATACCGATTTGAATATCGGTGTCGGTCCAAATTTCATTAACCAATAATTCCGCTCTATATGGAATGGAGGCTCTTTGATTCTAACCCAAATTTTGCGGTCTTGGTCTTTTTTTAATGAATAATTGTAAATCTCTGGAATAACAATTGAGACGGGGGTTATTCATATAGTCTATTTACTTGAATTTTATACTATTTACTTTATTTTCTATTTTATTTATTTTATTTTGAATTTGGGGAAAGATTATTGAATCTGAAGCCCAAGCCAAAGAAACGACCCATAATTTGAGGAAAGGCTTATATGCATGGATTGCTATCCTTCTATTTCAGAGATAACGTCCTTTTGCTTTTTAAGATTTGTGAGCCCTTATCTTCCTGTTAAATTAAATATTTAACATACAATATACATAATTACTTCCAACGAAAATTGTTCAGTCTAATCTGATAGATACGGAAATCGCCCATTTTTGTAATTCTGATTTTCTCTTTCATTTCAGGATTCCGGATGAACGACTAACAACCTAAATATTCCCTTCATATACAAGGAAAAAAGTCTGTGTATCGACCGAAGCAATGACTATTCATGATTCCATACTGGAATCAATTACATACCGGTTCCAAACTAGAGAAATGTTATGGTAAAACTTCGTTTGAAACGATGTGGTAGAAAGCAACGTGCGACTTGAAGGACATGATCCGCTGTGGATTTGTTTTTTACATCCACCATTTTCGATTTTATATGAATGGGCTCTTGGCTCGACATTTTTTCTTCTGTTCTATTAGAATCCTCAAGTTTTTTTGGGGGGGTAATGGAACTAGTACAGGATGGAGCTCGAGTATAAAGTATTTATTCCTTTCTCAGGGGCACGGATCTAGGGTTAATACCAATCAATAAGTTGGAAAAAACTTCGTAAGTAAATTTTCGATATAGAAATCGAAAGGATCTGATTCGAGCAATTTTGAAATCCAAAAGCAAGGGGAAAATTTGTTGGAATTGGGAAAACTTTTTCTACCAAAAGTGTATCCTGTAGGAATCAATTGTTCGTATGATTCTTTGATAGAAAGAAATCAAAAGGGGGTGTGTTGCTGCCATTTTTTAAAATAAAAAACGTTAAAGATCACCGAAGTAATGTCTAAACCTAATGATTCAAAGCAAAGATAAAGGATCCTGGAACAAGGAAATACCATTTTTCAATTGTCTCAACAATTCAATCCAATCCAAAAATAGATTCGATTCGAAACGAGACAAACAAAAAAGGGGCTTGAGACCGCTCAAAAAAGGAAATGCCTAAGGATTTTCGGCTGGGCGTTGAAACTTATCTAACTTGAGTTATGAGAGTACTAATTCTTTTTTTGTTTCTTTTGAAAATGACAAAGAAACAAAAAAAGAATAACTTAAATCTCTAATTGATTTGATTATTTTATAGATCTATTTGACATTCTAATTCTATACATAGACATAACTATCACTTCGAACCATTTTGTTTTCTCGAGCCGTACGAGGAGAAAACTTCTTATACGTTTCTAGGGGGGGTACTGTTCATCTATATCTATCCCAATGAGCCGTTTATCGAATCGTTGCAATTGATGGTCGATCCCGAAGAGAAGGAAGAGATCTTCGGAAAGTGGGTTTTTATGATCCGATAAATAATCAAACCCATTTAAATGTTCCTGCTATTCTATATTTCCTTGCCAAGGGCGCTCAACCTACAGGAACCGTTCATGATATTTCACAGAAAGCGGGGGTTTTTACAGAAGTTAGTCTTAATCAAACGAAATTCTATTAAGGAATAGAACAAAAAAGAGGGTGTGGATGCGCTTTATCTAGTTTTGTATAATTTTTTCTTTACTATCCCCCCTTTTGTTCTATTCAGACCTATTTCTTTTCGGTTTTTTTTTGAAGTCTTTCTCTAAAACTCTAAAAAAGTATTCTTAAAGTTTTTTATTTATCTAATTCTTTAGATATTATTTATTAATTTCCATATTTATTATATCTATTTATTAATATATAATTTGATTTGTTATTTGGATTTGAATTCAATTTAATAAATAACCAATTAACTCTTTTTGTTTTTTTGTTTTTGTTATTGTATGTTTTTAGTATTGCTATTCAATATTCAATGTCATATTGACAATATTGTAGTGAACAAATATAATTTTCTCATGGAGAAATGGGCCCATTTATCTCCGTTCCATAGGTTTTGGTTGTCTTTTTTTTATGTTCAAAATCGATTAGAAATTTTTTTGATTCGAGTTCTTGCTAATTTCATTTTTTGATTCCGTTTTGAAATTCCTTTTTTTTTTTTTATTTTTTTTTTTATTCCGATTCTATCTACCCATTCGAATTATTTGGGTTGCTAACTCAACGGTAGAGTACTCGGCTTTTAAGTACGGCTAGCATCTTTTACACATTTCTATGAAGCAAAGAATTCGTCCAAATCTTCGGGAGAGTTTGTAAGACTGCGACTGATCCTGAAAGGAATGAATGGAAAAAACAGCATGTCGTATCAATGGATAATTTTGAGAATATTTTATTCTTGTTCAATCGCTATAAAACCAAGTTTGAATTCTTGGCGCGGAACAAAATAAATATAATTATTAAGAGTTGGGTCGAGTTAATAAATGGATAGAGCCCTAGGGTTCCAATTATAGGGAAACAAAAAGTAACGAGCTTCGGTTCTTAATTTGAATGATTATCCGATCTAATTAAACGTTAAAAAGATATTAGTTCCTAACGCGGGGAAAGGTTTTCCCATGAGGGGATTATCGATTTATTTAATGAGTCCTAAGTATTAGCGGGTCCCTATTATGGGTTGTAACTGAATGTGTAGAAGAAGCAGTATATTGATAAATATAGTTGTTTTTTTTCCAAAATCAAAAGAGCGATTGGAGTGAAAAAATAAAGGGTTTCTAACCACTTAGTTATACTATAACTATAACAAACATAAACCAATTAAATTAACTCAAAATGAGAGGATAGAGAATCCGGTGATGAGTCTACCCATTTTCAAGGTATCCACTTTTTTACTACAATACTTTGTTTTCACCGTATCGCACTATGTATCGTTTGATCGCTCACTAAATCCCTTACCTTTGTTTTTAATCGAATTTCAAATGGAGGAATTTCAAGTATATTTAGAACTAGATAGATCTCAACAACACGACTTCCTATACCCACTTCTTTTTCGGGAGTATATTTATGTACTTGCTCATGATCATGGTTTAAATAGCTCGATGATGTCATTGGAAGGTGGGTTTTATGACAATAAATCTAGTTCACTAAGTGTGAAACGGTTAATTACTAGAATGTATCAACGGATTAATTTGAGTATTGCTGCTAATGATTCGAATCAAAATCCTATTTTTGGGCACAACAATAAGTTATATTCTCAAATTATATCAGAGGTATTTGCTGCTGTGGTGGAAATTCCATTTTCCCTACGGTTGGTGGCTTTTTTAGAAGGGAAAGAAATTGAAAAATCGCCTAATTTCCAATCAATTCATTCAATATTTCCTTTTTTCGAGGATAAATTGTCCCATTTAAATTATGTGTTAGATGTACGAATACCCTACCCCATTTGTCCCGAAATCTTGGTTCAAACCCTTCGCGAATGGGTAAAGGATGCCTCTTCTTTACATTTATTACGGTTCTTTCTCCACGAGTATTTTAATTCGAACAGTCTTATTACTCCAAAGAACTCTATTTCTGTTTTTTTAAAAAGTAATCCAAGATTGTTATTGTTTCTATATAATTCTCATGTATATGAATATGAATCCATCCTCTTTTTTCTCTGTAACCAATCGTCTCATTTACAATCAACATCCTTTCAAGTCCTCGTTGAGCGAACGTATTTCTATGGAAAAGTCGAACATCTTGTCGAAGTCTTTGCTAAAGATTTTCAGGACATCTTAGGGTTGGTCAAGGATCCTTTCATGCATTATGTTAGATATCAAGGAAAATCCATTTTGGCTTCAAAGGATACGCCTCTTCTGATGAATAAATGGAAATATTACCTTGTCGGTTTATGGCAATGGCATTTTCACGCGTCTTCTCAACCAGGAAGGGTTCAGCTAAACCACTTATACTTAGGCAAGTACGCTATTACCTTTCTGGGCTATCTTTCCGGTGTGCGACTAAATTCTTTGTTGGTACGGAGTCAAATGCTAGAAAATTCATTTCTAATAGATAATTCTATGAAGAAGGTCGATACGACCGTTCCAATTATTCATCTGATTGGATCATTGACTAAGGCGCGGTTTTGTAACGCATTAGGGCATCCTATCAG